CTTTATGTTGATCGTTACAGGCCTCTTGAATCTTCTCTTTCCCTATTTTCTTTATTTTGATTTGTTGTTTTTCTTTGTGTATAATGTGGATTTACTTTTGTTTTTTATTATGGATAGGAATTCTCTTGTTGAGACCCTATGAATCGATTGAAACCTCAGATTCATACTAGAACCACGATGATTCAATAAAACCCCCAAGCTAAGCCCAAAGGTTCTCTGAGTAAGAACCGTTTGATCATCACTTATTCAATGAATAGATGTAATGACTCAAAATCCAGAGAAACGTTTGTCCTTTGGTCAAAATATAAGCATAAGCGGGGTTTTGAACGAAGAAAACCCTTTCGATTTCGAATTCTTTACAAATTTTTTGAGTCCGGTCGCGAGGTCCGAATAGTAGGTATGAATCATAGTGCAAATATTTCTTGATCTATTCCATGGATTCCGTGCTCCAGATATTAGAATGAATATCCGACGAGGTAGAACCATCTCGATAGAGATGACAGACCCATTATCTGTACTATCAATAGGATCAATTATAACAAGTCACACACTCATATTCCGGAAATACCCAAGGAATTCCACGGTCGAACTACCAGAATGCCCTAGAAATACGAGTCCTAAGTAATTCATTTTGGATTGAAAAGCCGGGACTTCGTGGTTCTTATGGACCTAATTCATTGAAATTCCGTCCAGTAAAACGGAAGAATTATAAATCTCCAAAATAATACATAGGAATACCGCAAATAAAGCCATTGCGAAACCCATCAAAGGGGTAGTTCCCCATCCAGGAGCGACTTTACCATATTCCGAATTCAATGGTTTCAATAAAGCCCCTACGGCTGTTCGTCTTGGACCAGATCTAGAACTACCCTCAACGGTTTGTGTAGCCATAAATACTATTGCATTGGTTGAGATCTATTGACTTTGTATACCATTCCGTTGTAAATAAACGACCTTATCATAGATCCATTGTGGTCTTGAAATTCTATAATAATGGAAACAGCAACCCTAGTCGCCATCTTTATCTCTGGTTCACTTGTAAGTTTTACCGGGTACGCCTTATATACCGCTTTTGGGCAACCCTCTCAACAACTAAGAGATCCATTCGAGGAACACGGGGACTAGTTGAAGTAATGAGCCTCCCTATGGGGAGGCTCATTACTTCAATTGAGATAATGAGAAATCATTTCACCTTTTTACTTTTTAGTCGGAACCTTAGGGGGTTCTCGAAAAAAGATAGCGAAAAAAATGATTCCTAGAGTCGAGACTAAGAGGAATGTATAAACCAATGCTTCCATAGATTCGATCGTGGTTTACAATTATAGCTTCCACACCTGTTCATTTGGGATCGACTCCCCGATAAGATAAAGAAAGGACAAGAGTCAAAGAAAAGACGGTGATTCAAATCAAGATTTCTCTGGTGGGACCCTATGTCAAATCAAAAAAAGAAAATGGAGGCGAAAGATACCAGAGCAATGTTGTCTCAGACTACCTGTCTCCTTGTCGTTGGATCCCCAAGTTTTTGGAATGCTCCAAATTCCACTTGAGCATCCAAATCTGGGTCAATCCCAGCAAAAACATCTCTGAACAAGGTTCTAGCACCATGCCAAATGTGTCCGAAAAAGAAGAGCAAAGCAAATGAAGCATGCCCAAAAGTGAACCAACCCCTTGGACTGCTACGAAAAACACCATCAGATTTCAAAGTAGCACGATCTAATTCAAAAATTTCACCCAATTGAGCCCGTCTAGCGTATTTTTTCACAGTAGCGGGATCACTATAACTGACTCCATTGAGTTCGCCGCCACAGAACTCAACAGTTACACCTACTTGTTCGACACTATACTTGGATTCTGCCCTTCTAAAAGGAACATCGGCTCTCACAATTCCGTCTCCGTCTACCAAAACTACCGGAAATGTTTCAAAAAAAGTAGGCATACGACGTACAAAAAGCTCACGGCCTTCTTTATCTCTAAAGATAGGATGTCCTAACCAGCCAACAGCTATTCCATCCCCGTTGTCCATTGAACCCGCTCTGAATAATCCCCCTTTTGCTGGATTATTGCCGATGTAATCATAAAAAGCTAATTTTTCGGGAATTTTAGACCAAGCTTCTGATAAACTCTGATTTTCGGCTAGCCCGGCGCTAACTCTTCGATATATTTCTTGCTGGAAGTATCCTTGATCCCATTGATAACGAGTGGGACCAAATAATTCAATCGGGGTCGTTGCGGAACCATACCACATAGTTCCAGCAACAACAAAAGCTGCAAAAAAGACAGCAGCGATACTACTAGAAAGGACAGTTTCAATATTACCCATACGCAATCCTTTGTATAGGCGTTGGGGCGGACGAACACTAAGATGGAAGAGGCCCGCTAATATGCCCAATGTACCTGCTGCAATATGATGAGAGGCGATTCCTCCCGGAACAAAAGGATCAAAACCTTCTATGCCCCACGCGGGATTTACAGATTGTACTTTTCCAGTAAGCCCATAAGGATCGGACACCCATATTCCAGGACCATACAAGCCTGTTACATGAAATGCGCCAAACCCAAAGCAAGCTACCCCTGATAGAAATAAATGAATTCCAAAGATCTTGGGCAAATCCAAAGAGGGTTTTCCTGTACGTTCATCACAGAATATTTCTAGATCCCAATACACCCAATGCCAAATAGCTGCCAAGAAGCACAAGCCAGAAAACACAATATGTGCCCCGGCCACACCTTCGTAACTCCAAATACCCGGATTCGTTATAGTCCCTCCTGTGATACTCCAACCGCCCCATGAATTGGTTATTCCTAAACGAGTCATGAAGGGTATAACGAACATACCTTGTCTCCACATTGGATCCAGAACGGGGTCAGAGGGATCAAAAACCGCTAATTCGTATAGGGCCATCGAGCCGGCCCAACCAGAAACTAGAGCTGTATGCATTATATGGACAGAAAGCAACCGACCGGGATCATTCAATACAACGGTATGAACACGATACCAAGGCAAACCCATGGAAATACCCCTTTATCAAAGAAAAATAGACACTATGTAACTTTATCGCATTGGAAAAGACTCTGCTTATGCTATGGACTTCCCCTTTTCAATGGATTATCTCGGAACAAGGGTGAATATTTATTCCATTCCGTCGGTAATAACGGAACAATTCTGTTCGTAGGAACAAAGAGAAGCAAATCTATTCTATACCCGATAAGTACCAATACGCAATGGGGGATTGGTCCCATTTTCTATATGCGAATGCATATATACTTGTTCATCATTCGAACAACCCGGCCCATTCATAAAAATTTTTTCATAAAAATGTTTCTTTATTCATTCCGCCTTCTTCGATAAACTTTCCAACCTATGGATAAAACCGGAAAAACAGCAATATTATGAAAATAATAAAAACCCATTGTTACGTTTCCGCATCAAAGTGAAATATAGTACTGAACCCCTTTTTCTTTCATTTAATGCCCGTTGGTGTTCCAAAAGCCCCTTTTGAGATTCCTGGAGACGAAGAGGCAACTTGGGTTGACTTATAGTGCGACTTGTCAGACAGATTGGGTCATATGGGATTTCCCCATTTTCTCCCCCGATCGAGATATCCTCTGTTTCACCCAAGAAAGATTGAACCCTCAATAATTTGGAGCGTGAAGTGCTATTAGAGCAATTTTTAGGGGGATCAATATTCATTTCAATTAGAAGAATTTATGGTTGGCTTGGTTGGACCAAGAAAATGAAGTATCCAGGCTCCGTTCAGAAAATACCCAACGGGTAAAATATGTAGGATTACCATTTGTATCATAAATGATTCCTATTTATTTATACCATATGAGCAATCTCAAACTGCCAATCAATGGAGTAATATGATGACTACATCGAATATTTTGATTTGGTTTGGCAGAAGACAAAGACATGAAATGCATAAAAAAAAAAAAAGAAGTCTTAGCAAACAAAAGAAGTGGTATTGGCAAACAAAAGAAGTGGTATTGGGATCATTTGTCCTATATGTGCAAATTGAGGTCGGGTAGATCTTTACCCGGAGTAGAGCATAAACCTAAAAGAATTGAAGAGGCCCATTCAGGAACAAGAAAATTACATCGTAATTTGGATTGAATTTCGATGAAACAATATATCAATGAGAGGTTAGTTCGATAAGTTTAGTGAGTTCTTTTTTATGGGGAAGTGAGTCAAAACTCATCTTTCTTGAAAAATCGAAGAAAAAGTCCCTTCGTTAGGAGTTAGAAAAACCCCGCTATGAAAAAAGAAAATAAAGAGGGCTGGAATCGACACATTGATTCTTTTTTCTTTTCTCGCGATTTTTATTTTTTGAGCCGTATGCATCCAAAGGTGCGTGTACGGTTCCTAAGGGATACAATTTTGTCCTAATCAACCGACTTCATCGACAAAGATTCCTTTTTTTATGCCAAAAGGTTGATTGCGAGAACTCGAATAGTCTTATCGGGCTCATAACATTTCTCTCTATAGAGGATCCTACCCAGGAGCAGTATTTGTTTATATCCTCTCCCGGCGGATTCGTAATTTCCGGAGCAGGTATATTTGATGCTATACGTACTGCGACACCAGATGTAACTACAATAGGCTTAGGAGAAGTCGCTTCAGTCGCATCTTTCATCCTGTCCGGAGGAACACCTACCAAACGTATAGCACTCCCTTACGCTTGGCGCCAATGAGTTTTTGATTTGAGAGAAAAAAAGAATACTATGCCTTCGCCATATAGAATATGAATAATAAGTAATAATAGCATGGCATTTCGAGTTCGATATGAACAAACCATTATTGTTTTTTCATAAGATTCTGTATCGAGAGAGTAGTATGAGACAAAAGGTATTTCCGATTTGATCTTATCTATCGGGGGTCCATTTCAGCGTCACAAACTTTTTTATTTTCACACCAGAGGCCTCTTTCCAATATTTCTGTTACGAAAGAGTATGAAAAAAAAAAAAACAAGATCATTTTTTCCTTATTTGATCGGATCAAAAAGAAACTTTGGGATTGCTAAATCACAGACGAGATAAATATATAAAGCAACGGAACCATCATAGTATTTTTGAACTCTCCCGAAAGGAAGGGTGGTAAATGGATCATTTAACGATCTGGGTCTGATAGATCCTATGTTTTCTCTTTCTTCATCCTATGTTTTCTCTTTCTTCAATGGAAGGGAAAAGTAAAAAGTCAATTCCATTCTAGAGCCGTATGCAATGCGCAAAAAATGCCTGTACGGTTGTTCAATTCTATCTTTTTTCTTGTTCTTTCTTAATTCTTTATCTCTTTCCTTCGCCTGATCGCGCGAGATAGAGGAAGCATTCATTATGTTATATTATCAGGGTAATGATGCACCAACCCGCGAGTGATTTTTATGACGAAGAGGCAGGAGAGCATGTCATGGAATCAGATGTACTGCTAAGACTCCGCAGCGCCGTCACAGAGGCTTATGCACTAGTAACGGGCCAGCCCATATGGGTTATACACTTCGACCTGAATAGGGATACTTTTATGACAGCAACAGAAGCCCAAGCCCATGGAATTGTTGATCATGTAGGGGAAATTCCCATGAATGTTGATGAAAACTCCCAAGTTGATGTTGATGAAAACTTCCAAGGTTTGTAAAGCTCCCGAGAAGTTGCTTGATTTTCCAAAAACTTTGGCTGGGAAAATTTCCAAGACGCCTCTTGAGATTGATTTTTCCAAGTTCAACCGTTACAAACCTTTCGAGGATATTTTTGAGGTTTATTTTTCACACAAGAGTGGGAACTTTCGAGCAGATTTTTGAGATTGATTTTGATTTTACAGGGATAGGCTTTCTCCCAAGAAGGATTTCCCGATTCCATTTCATTTTGACCCCAGAATCATAATTGAACGCACTGTGCGTTGATATTTTATCCTCTTACCGAGGTAAAATGGGGTCAAATATTCAATGAAATGGAAGTCATTCCTAATCATCTGGTTAGGATCGATCTAAACCAGCCAATTCTGTATACGATTCAGCATGCCAACGATTAAACAACTTATTAGAAAGACAAGACAGCCAATCAGAAATGTCACAAAATCTCCCGCTCTTCGGGGATGTCCTCAGCGTCGAGGAACATGTACTAGGGTGTATGTGCGACTCGTTTAGATCATGAACTGAAACAAAAGAGAAACTTTTGACAGTATCAATGATCAGTACCAATGAATAGGATAGAATGGAATTCTTCCATTCACTATCTAAACTCAAAAAAAAGACCTCTGTTGTGTATGAAATTTATGGTTTCCATTGGTAGAAATCCAATCCCCTCAATTGGAGGTGAGAAGCAATTCCCCATTGGTAGCAAATGGTTATCCATTAAGCGGGGAAATGGTATTTTAGAAGCAGAAGGAGAATGCTCTTACTCTTGCAAGAACGGACTAACAGGGTCAGCTACCTAACCAACCTTCATAATTAAATGTCGTTACTATATGGGTAGATCTCATTGTGAAAAGACCTATTACTGGAGATTTTATGGGTAGAGCCAAAGAGTGTGAACTGTACAAGTTACTAAATAGGGAAGGGGCTCCGGTGTATAGAAAGGACCTCACCGTTTAAAAAGTAACCATAGAAACGATGGAACCCACTATTTATTCATTTACTACTTATTTACTTTGACTATTTTTTGATGCCGAGTATCGATACAATTTCTTATTTCGAGGGGAAATACCTCGAAAAGATAAAAAAAATCGTGGTTGGGAAGGTCATAGTAGCAAAAGCCATTGGAATTTGGATTTTATACATCGGAAGAATCCGTTTTGTTATTAATAGACCAGAAGTGGGAAAAGAATGACTGAAAGAAAAGAAATCAATTAGTTATTCATCAAAGTTTCATTTGATTCAATGACCAGAATTAGACGCGGATATATAGCTCGGAGACGTAGAACAAAAACGCGTTTATTTGTATCAAACTTTCGCGGGGCTCATTCAAAACTTACTCGAACTATTACTCAACAGAAAACGAGAGCTTTGGTTTCTGCTGATCGGGATAGGGGCAGGCAAAAGAGAGATTTTCGTCGTTTGTGGATCACTCGTATAAATGCAGTAATTCGTGAGAATACGGTATCCTATAGTTATAGTCGATTAATACACGATCTGCACAAGGGGCAGTTGCTTCTTAATCGTAAAATACTTGCACAAATAGCTATATCAAATAGGAGTTGTCTTTACATGATTTCCAATGAGATCATTAAATAAGGGGATTGGAAGGAATCCACCAGAAGGATTTAAACGGAGTTCCCCGGAGAATGAACTCCGGGAAGGTAGAGTATAAATTACTATGATTATGATAAAGTAGTAAAAATGAACGAACACGTTTCGTTTCAATAATATAATAAAAGATTTGGATTTTTCTTCCCCGATTCTTTTTTGTTTCTTACGACATGACAATCCAATCTGTATTCTCTCATTTTTGAACAAAATATCAATCTGAGTTGGGGTCCGGATTGGAATTTTGATTCAATTGAGGCGTAGGCCTATTTCTTTTTATTTCTGGTTCTAGGACCAGTAGCTCTAGGGGTCGACTTGGTTCTCTCAAATTGTTTCTCATTATTAACAAAAGGTAACAAAGATAAAATACGAGCTTGTTTTATAGCAATAGTAATTAATCGTTGTTGTTTCAAGGTTAATCTATTCACCCGTCTAGATAATATTTTTCCTTGTTCACTAATAAATCGACTAATTAAACTCATGTTTCTATAATCAATTCGATCCCCCGATCCAATTGGGGGCAAACGCCTACGAAAAGATCGCTTGGATTTCAGAAAAGGTCGCTTGGATTTCAGAAAAGGTCGCTTGGATTTATCCATGGTTTATTCCTTATCTCTAAAATCCTATTTCTGAATTCGAATTCATTTGGGATCCGACCGAAATAGGATTTGATTTGTTTCTATATATTATATGTAATTTGTTCTTGTTACTCTTACTTCGAAGGGCGGCACACGCGCGCTCTCTTCGATCTATTTCTTTATCTCCCCATGAATTGTATGCTTGTAACAATAGGGACAGAATTTTCTCAACTCCAATCGACTAGGCGTATTGTGTCGATTCTTTTGAGTAATATATCTGGAAATGCCCGGCGATTCCTTATTAAGACCGTTTCGGACACAACTGGTACATTCCAAAATAACCCTTACTCTGACATCTTTCCCCTTGGCCATGAACCTCCTTTGAATTTTGGATTCACTCAAGTCTTCGATTTTCGATCCGAAACGAAGAAAAAAGTAAAAAATATATATGAAGTTGCTAACTCGGAATCCAATTATGAAAGATTTCGTTGCAATCAATAGAGGAATAATAATAAGTAATACAACAATTTCTAACGATCAATTATTTCTAATCCTAGTACAATATTTCATTTAAGTATCCTGTATGATTTTGTTGCCCTATACCCCATTTATTTCTATTTTCGTACTCCCTTCCCTATATTATATTAATTCGAGCCTAACCTGAGTTTCACTGAGGTTGAATCCACTTTGATTCTTTCTTTTTCTGTCCTTCTATATCCTAAAAAAAAAGAAATAAAGAAGAAAACAAAGAGAGGAAGAAGGATTAGTCACAGATAATTTATTGTATCACTAATCTTCTTCATCCCTTCCCACGTCAATAACTAGAATGAAAAAAAGGGGAATGTCAACGCATCCGGGAATAAATGATTGATCTCTATCAATAGACCTGCTAAAGACCCGAACCATAGAGTACTTAGCACAGGTGCCACGGAGAGATATGTTTTTATATCTCGCATTGAAAATCCTCCTTCTTTAATTGGATTACATATATATATATAGTCAGATGCATATGTAGTTAAGGATCACTTGTATTTGTACGCAGAATCCCTAACAAAAATGGATATATACAACGACCCCGGTAGATAAGATTTCCCTTTCCTTAAAACAGAAACAGACGTCCCCTTCTTCCTGAGCATTCCCGATAAATATTCATTTGTTTATACGTCGGGTTTCATATGTATATAATTCTTCTATTATATGTTATATGAGACCAAAAAGAAGAAATGGCAAGCGAAATTGTATATCAATGGGGGAAATAATGATGTGGAAAACAAGACAGGGATTCTCTAGAATGACACTGTATACCAATTGAAATTGAAAGGGATGTAGCGCAGCTTGGTAGCGCGTTTGTTTTGGGTACAAAATGTCACAGGTTCAAATCCTGTCATCCCTACCTATTACCTCTCCTATGGGCATGAGATTGATGAAAATTGGACATACATACATAACCTTTCAGTTTATGATACTATATACATGCAAGGTGTATTGGGCGTACAAAAAGAATCCTTTTCTTTATGGTCTTATTTATTGTGATAAGAAAGCGCTCTTAGTTCAGTTCGGTAGAACGTGGGTCTCCAAAACCCGATGTCGTAGGTTCAAATCCTACAGAGCGTGATTCTGTTCTTCTTAGGTCGAATTACAATGAAATAACTTCACTAACTTGAACAGCAACCTGAATTTGACCTCCTCCTTTTTGAATCCGCAGGAGGTCAATCAAAAAAAGAGATGTTACTTAATCAAAGGTCCAACTGATCACCGCGTCTGTATTGTAAATATGCAGTTACGAATAATCCAGCCAAAGTAATAGGAATTAGACCTAACACGATTCCAAATAGTAAAACTTCAATCATTTCGATTTGTTTGAAAGGGGAAAAAAGAGAGGTAATATCTATCCTTAAATATTAATGCGAATCGACCATGAATCTCAATGACCAAGAATTTACAATTGACGCGGGAAGGCACTATAGAATACCTAGAATCTCGCAGAAACATTTCTTTTTATGAATTGTTCATTCAATCCATTTCAAATAAGTCGTATCTTGCTCAGACCAATAAATAGAGCTGAGGTTATAGTTGAAGCCGCCAGTAGAAAACCGAAATAACTAGTTATAGTAGGCATGAAGGAGCTAAATGAGATATGTTCTTTTTATACATATGCTTATAAAACACTTACCGAAGTTTCCATTT